CCTTCTGTCCTGTCGTCAATTGACAGTATGACTTAGGGCGCAATATAATTTAAGTGGTCAAATACTATTTTGGTAAAGCACCTTGAATCCACTGGATAGTAAAGGATCTTGGATCCAACGCAGAACCCTTTGTGAATGAGAGATATAAAGACGAGAAAGACCAATGAAATCAAGTTTCAAGGTTGTAATTGAATGGTAAAGTTTGATTTGATTACCATTAACCTCCAGAATAGTTAACGAGTTTTTCGGTTTGATTCACATCTCCAAAAGGTCTGAGTTATATTAAGGTAAGGTGGCCAAAGGCCCCTATGGTCCAGTGGTTACGACCTCTCTCTTTCACGGAGAAAACGAGGGTTCAAGTCCCTCTAGGGGTATACCAATACTCAAGACTATAGGAGTGGGATTTTCTATCAAGTGATCCATCTTTGTCAAGTCCTTCTAATAGTCTACTCAGTGGGACTTTGTATTTTATATAAAGTGATATGTATTTGTCAAATCTGCCTGGGAGACGAAAGGAAGTTGATTATGGAACGTCTAAAATGAATTAGGCGTTGGGTCGATGCCCGAGTGGTTAATGGGGACGGACTGTAAATTCGTTGACAATATGTCTACGCTGGTTCAAATCCAGCTCGGCCCAACAATTTGTCAATCTACTATCAGATGGTAGAACCCTCTTGTTCTTAAAAAATACCTGATACGAAAAAATACCTGATACGAGAGAATAAAAAAGAATCCAAAATTTCTGCTAGATCTCTTCTTATTTCCCTGGGATTGTAGTTCAATAGGCAAGAGCACCGCCCTGTCAAGGCGGACGTTGCGGGTTCGAGCCCCGTCAGTCCCGACGGATCCAATAAGTACATCAATTCGCCTCTCGATTTTCTGTGAAAGAAGGGACAGAGAGCATAATTGAATTCCGAAGGGGTTTCCCTTCTTTTTTTCAGGATTCTGTCGAAGAAAGAACAAACCCTAAACTAAAAAATAACTAAAATAGTGAAGTTGATAGAATATTCCATCTTTTCTCCCGCGACTCATCTTTCTCATACTTATTTGTCTTCCAAAGAAATTTAGATCATTAAAATTTAGAACCTAATTCCTCTCTTTTTCCACTTCGCTTGTATTGTTTGTTGGGTTTTTGTAGTTGGGGCGGGTGGTTAGAGTTCGTTTGATGGTTCTATAAGGAAGACCTAAGGAAGGTAGGTTATAGAAAATAAAGAAAAGAAGGATAAATAAAGTAAAGGGGTTTTTGATTGGTCCGGGAATCCCATTTTGGATTCAGTATGGATAAAAGATGTTCGTATGTTATACTATTCAATTCTCGACGACGAATTAATTTAATAGCTCAGATATTGTTATTCATGATATTGATCCGATTCAAGATCATCGATAGGTAATGCATTCATTGAATTGACAGGTGAAAGATTTATCATCTCTATGGGATTAAATCCCGAGTTATTTTGAAAAAAAAAACGATGAGATTATGGAAGTAAATATTCTTGCATTTATTGCTACTGCACTGTTCATTTTAATTCCTACTGCTTTTCTACTTATAATTTACGTAAAAACAGCCAGTCAAAATGATTAATTACTTTAAATGAAACTTGACTTCTGAATTCTTATCAATAGTTGAAGAAATCAAATGAAAAGTATTCTATTTTTGTTTTGCGCCTTAAATGAAATCAACGGGCTATAATCGGCGGTATTCTATGAGATCCGAGAGTATGGTAAGTAAGAAATTGATTTCTTACTTATCATACTCTCTATTAGTGTTATAGTAGTGTATAAAATTGTTTCTAATAAAGTTGGTATACTATATTAGCTTCTATCTTCAATATATGTAGTTATTAATCCATATATGGAATTTACGTAGGACCCAATTCTATTTCTTTGATACATCTATTTATTCCGATGAATCTGAAATAATTGTTTTGTTTTACTGTTATAGAATACATTGATCCACTATAATCCAATGGAATTTGGAAACGAAGATATTTTGATTTGAAAATGATTTCAATTCAAATCAAAAATGCGTTGCAGAACGATCTATAAAACAATTGATACCGTTTCATTCCTCAACTAAATTAGGAGTGCTTCTAAAGTCCACTTCTTCCCCATACTACGAGTGAAAGGGAAAATGTAAAGACTACCATTAAAGCAGCCCAAGCGAGACTTACTATATCCATGTGAATTATGTCCCTTATCTCTATGATAGAATTATTCCATTATTGCTCACTAATAATAGTAGAATAAATGGTCCAGAGTCAAAAAGGGATTCTGGGCGAACACTATTGATGAACCAATCAAAAAATCCATTTCAAAAATTTCTATATGATTTATAATCGGGAAAGACTAAACACAAGTAAAATAAAAAATCAAAACTACAAAGGAATGTTACTAATGGAACATCTAGTAATAAAATAAGAGGGCACATTCCTTTTTTTCTTGCCCTTCAAAGTAAAAATAAATCAATTGCTATCTATTACAAACTTTTTCCTATTTGATCTAATCCGTACCCTTTCCCGATTGTCTCTCTGAAGGAGTTGGGAGATAGTATATTATACTTTTGACGAGAGGTTAAAAAAAAAAAAAAAAAGAATCATTTTTTTCATGTTTTTTTCTATAAATTATCCATCTCAATCTAATAGTGATTGAATGCCTGAACACTCAGAGATTCTCGCGAGCCTATATATGTAGATTACACAGTATAGAAATAGAAAGAACTTCCCCCAACCAGTAGTTAAATTATCTCCAATCAAGACCCAATAAGTAGACATTACATTAGTAGTAGAAAGGAATCGGGAAGTCTTGCTTCGACCATTAAAATCAAACATTAAAATCAAATCTTTCTTTTCATTTTGGATTCAAAGATTTCCGATTTCCAATCTTTTACAAAATCCCCAGAACGGATGTTTAGAATCAACCAAGTATTAACAGTCCCCTTATTCTGTTCTGGCTGGGTAAAATTAGGTTGAGTTATATCAGCAGAACAGAATAAGAGATTCCGATTCGTTTGCTGATGAGGCGGCACCCGGATTTGAACTGGGGAAAAAGGATTTGCAGTCCCCCGCCTTACCACTCGGCCATGCCGCCAAAACGATACACAATAGGAGAAATTTTTACCTTTTTTGTTGGATTACTCAATTTTAGTTTATTGTACTTGCATCCCCTTTTGAATCCTTTTTCTAACTAAACTTATCAAAATTAGAAAAAAACCCTTTTCCCCTTTTGATTGTCCCTTCGATTGATTGTATAGTATCTCAAAACACACAATGCCAAAAAGCTTCCCCTCACTTTTCTATTGAAAAATCAAATGTATATTTTCACTCAAAAAAACCAAAATTTATGACAAACGGGATATTCGTTGACTGAGAATTCGTCAATGATTCTTGGATTTGAATCTAAAATTTGGTTTGCCAAACGACATAAGAAAATACAAATTGATACATACTTGATTTATCCTTTTCTTGATTTATTCTTTTGAATCAAAAATCCTTCTCAATTTCCATTATAACAAAAATGATAAGTATATGTAAACCCCAGAACGGAAATTGTTACACGGGTACTAAATTGGCTATTTAGAGTATGTTGCCTATAAATAAAAAAATGAAGGGAATTTTTTGTAACAAAAAAAGGCCCGGCTGGGTATTGACCGGGCCAGGCCAAAAAGGCACTTCGAATAAAATAAAAGCAAGAAGGTCTTCTTTTTTTATCTTTCTATTTTGATCTTTCGAGCATCTAAATGGAATTGCTAATTCTATAATAACGATAAAGAATGTGAAAGAAATACTTAATTTAATCCTTACTTGATGTGTAATGTAACATAGTAATTATCTTTTTCAATTGGGAGAGATGGCTGAGTGGACGAAAGCGGCGGATTGCTAATCCGTTGTACGAGTTATTCGTACCGAGGGTTCGAATCCCTCTCTTTCCGTTGATGACTTTCTATTTTTTTTCTAGTTAAGTGTGTGGAATAGCTAAAAGAAAATAAAAATATGAAGAAAATTGTAAAATAAAGCAAGAAAAACAATTTATTCTTCACGTCCAGGATTACGTCCTGGATCATTGGATAGGAATCCAAAGATGAAGAGAGAAACAAAGAATATTACTACTGTGTAAACGAAAAGTTTGAGAGTAAGCATTACACAACCTCCAAGATCATTTTTTGAAAAAGAAAAACGAGAGAAAAGAAAAGATAATAGATCCTCCATTTTTATATCACATATCTTATTTTGACACCAAGAAATGAATTCTAAAATAGAAAAGAATGTTCAGAAATTCAAATGAAGTTGTGAAGTTGAAATTTTTCAAAAGAGTCTTTGATTACCAGAAATCACTTTCATACCCCCAATTAGATGTTGTAAGCGACCCTAAGCTAATAAGGTATTTTGCCGGAAAGGAAAAAGGATTAAAATCGGGAAATGGAGCGAGCCGGATTTCTCACGGCTATTCGATCATTTCAATGTTTGAATTGAAGGTTCATACTGTCAGACTTATTTGATCTTATCAAATGTTATCATTTTTCTCGAATAAATCATGAATTCTACATGAATTCTATAAGATACTATTAAAGATCTTATCGAAAACTTACAGCAGCTTGCCAAACAAAGGCTAAAAGAAAAAAGAACAGGGGTATTACTGGCATAACATCTACGATTGGATTCAAAAAAGCATAGGCTTCGGGCAATTTGGCGAAGAAAAGACTACTCGGATAAAGGGCAGAATTAAGACAGATCAAACTAAAGATATTAAGCATAACAGACATTTTTTTCGTCGAGATAATTGCATTTTGATTGAGTTATTGATATAAGGAAAAATGAAGAAAGTAAGGTAGACAAAAAAATCCTTCTTTTTCCACTCAATCAAAAATCCTCCAATTCTCAAAGGAGACTAGAAGAAATCATACTTTCATACAATATCTTAATTGAATTATATGTAATGATCAATAAATTAAGTTGAATTCTAGATATACACATGTCAAAATCCTAGCAACGAATCTAGAATATCTATAATAAATTCTATAAAGAAGAAAGGTTTTCTATAGATAGTTGGACTGGAATTGACGAACACTTAATACCAATATTATTCTTTATTAGTATTAGTGTCCAATAAAAATAGAAATGGGGCGTAGCCAAGCGGTAAGGCAACGGGTTTTGGTCCCGCTATTCGGAGGTTCGAATCCTTCCGTCCCAGAGCATATCCCCTGTACCCGAATACTTCTTTTTTGTTCAACAAGGTTCTGTTTCACGGTCTAATATTGGATAGAATAGTATTCCTCTTTCTTTTTTTTATTTTGAATGATTCTTTTCGGAATCATATCTGAATTTTTCACAAACTGAACTAAATCGAGTTCAAATGACATGCAAAAGTAACTAAACCCTTTTGATAAAGATAAGATGAGATGTAGAAAGATTACTTAACCTCAGGTTCAAATATGAAAATACATATAAAAGAGGAAGTGCTTAGCCTATAGGTATGTATTGTTATCAGGTATGTATTGTTATCCTATTTCAGTGACAAAAAGTCTTTCTATTTTTGTGAAAAAGGGTTTTCATACTTACTTAAAAAATGAAAATTTAAATATTTAACAATTATATTTATTTTCATTTTAAATATTTAACAATTATATTTATTTTCATTGTTCGATCTATTTAGATTATTTGCTTTACATCATTGAGAATTCCATTCGAAAAGAAAAAATGATCTTTATTATGATAATCAAATGGAGTCTTTACTGTAAAACTTGGCTCAAATCATGATATAGAAGTAAGAAACTTTTTCAAGTAGAAAGATTTGTAATGATTCTTTATGGATTGAATCTTTGGGAAGTTTTGGGAAGTTGGAATTAGTAAGTCTATCTTATTGAGTCACTTGAAGAGGCAGAGTCAAATAGAATTTATTTATTTAGAATTTCTTTATTCGTGTGATTTCTGTTAGTTATGTTATTTCTCTATTTAGATTTCTGGATATTTCTGTTAGACATTTTTTGAGATAGAGATTTATATCAAAATGTTCCATTCATACAAAAAAGCCGGGGTCTTGCTAATATTTATTCATAAAAATATTGATTATCTATGTAGCTGTAGCTAAGAAAAAAGAGAAATAACTATGTCTCTGTACCGACTGAACCAATGACTATTCATGATTCCATAATTGAATCAATTCCATACCGGTTCGAAATTAGAGGAATGTTATGGTAAAACTTCGTTTAAAACGATGTGGTAGAAAGCAACGTGCGACTTGAAGGACACGATCCGTTGTGGATTCTTATTCTTACATCCACCATTTTATATAGGAATGAAGGTGCTCTTGGCTCGACGTCGTTTTTCTATTCTACTAGAACCCTTCTTTTTTTATTGGGTTGTAATTGTAATGTAAATAGTTTGCGATGGAGCTCGAGTAGAAAGTATTGATTAATTTCTCAGGGGCAACGATCTAGGGTTAATGCCAATCAATAAATTGGAACAACTTCGTAAGTATATCTTCGATATAGAAATCGAAAGGATCCGATTCGAGCAAATTTTAAACAAATTTGAAAATCCAAAAATTTTTGTTGGAACGGCTAAAACTTTTCGATTCACGGTGTATCGTGCACGAATAAACCATCGGTATGATTCTTTGATAGAAAGAAATCACAAAAAGGGGTATGTTGCTACCATTTTGAAAGGGTTAAGAAGCACCGAAGTAATGTCTAAACCCAATGATTTAAAACCAAGATAAAGGATCCCAGAACAAGGAAACGCCACTTCAATTGTCTCACGGATCCAAATACAGAATCCAAATCTATTTTAAACGAGACGAAAAAGGGAGGGTTAAAGACCACTCAAAAAATAAAAAGATTAATATCTTTAAGATATTTTAAAGATATTTTAGAATTCTTGAACTTGAGTTATGAGTACAAATGATTTTTTTTCAGGAAGAAAGCTAAAAAAAAAAAAAAAAAAAATGACTATGAGTTAAATTATAGACTAATTTTTTTATGGAGTCCTTTCCTATTTATTATAATTTTATCCATAGACAAAACTTCTAATCATTTTTTCTCGAGCCGTACGAGGAGAAAGCTTCTTATACGGTTCTAGGGGGGGGTTTCTTTTTCATCTACATCTATCCCGATGAGCCGTCTATCGAATCGTTGCAATTGATGTTCGATCCCGAAGAGAAGGAAGAGATCTTCGGAAAGTGGGTTTTTATGATCCTATCAAGAATCAAACTTATTTAAACGTTCCCGCTATTCTCTATTTCCTTGAAAAAGGCGCTCAGCCTACAGGAACTGTTCAGGATATTTTAAAAAAGGCAGAGGTTTTTAAGGAACTTTGCTCTAATCAAATGAAATTCAATTAAATTAAGGAAATAAAAACTAAGGATAGGATAGTGATTTCTATATCATTTTGGATATCTTTTCTATACTATGTTTTTTTATTTCCTTATTTTTGTTCTTGCTCTACTTATTTTCTTGCTATCTTCGTATCTATTTATCATTGCTTTTATAGAATCTTTTTCTAAGTAAACCTTATTTGGTGGATCCTTACAAATATAGAAAATTCTGACATTACCTGCAGTTTTCATTCGAACTCTAATACCAAGTAAGAAACAAGGAATCGAAGTTCGTTATTCGACTTATTATATATGGATTCAATACACTATTGATTGCATAAATCCTTTTTCTACTTTATCTTTATTTATTCTCCACCTAAACTAAAAATTTTAGTATATATGCATATTCAGTGCCAATCCAACACAAGTCTTTTTTTTTTCCTTTTTTTCAATTTGAGTTCTTGTACTTTTTCCATCGTATTCTTTTATTAACCTTTATATTGACAATATTGTATCGAACAAATATAATTCATCGTGATAAGCAGCTCTATTTATTTCTGTCCCATAGGTTTTAGGTTTGATTTTTTACCTGTTGATTCAAATGATGGGTTCGTTGGATTAGCGTTGCTACTCGGATTTTTGGTTGAAAAAGTGGATAACCTAGAAATAGGGGATAGTCCAGCATTTTTTACATTTCTTTCTTTTGATTTATTTCTTTTTCGGGAAATTTTTTCGTAGATTACGTAGATTTATGGTTTGATTTAATCATTTTTTTATTCTGTTTATTCTGATTGTATCTACATATCCTTTTTCTATGTGGGTTGCTAACTCAACGGTAGAGTACTCGGCTTTTAAGTGCGGCTAGGATCTTTTACACATTTAGATGAAGCGAAGGATTCGTCCATACCATCGGTAAAGTTTGGAAGACCACGACTGATCCTCAAAGGGAATGAATGGAAAAAATAGCATGTCGTATCAATTAAGAGTTCTGAGAATATTTTATTCTTTCCGGCTCAAGACAAAGCCTTCGTTTAAATTATTCAAAGGGGCAAATAGAAGTCAATTTTAAGTTGGGTCGAATTAAGAAATGGATAGGGCCCCATGGCTTCAATTAATTTCATTTTGATTATAGGGAAAGAAAAAGCAACGAGCTTCCGTTCTTAATTTGAATGATTACCCGATCTAATTAGACGTTAAAAAAATATTAGTGCCCAATACGGGAAGGCTTTCTCCCAGGAATGTATTCTTGATTTTTTAATGAATCCTAAATATTACCATCCTCCATTCCATAATGGAGAAGTATGTGTATAAGAAACAGTATATTGATAAAAAAATTTCCAAAATCAAAAGAGCGATTGGGTTGAAAAAAGTAAAGGATTTCTAATCATCTTGTTATCCTATAATGAAAACAAAGGAAAAAGATAGGATAGAGAATCTGTTGAGAATTTTATCTGTATCCGAGGTATCTATTCGGTTTGTACTATAATACCTTGTTTTGACTGTATCGCACTATGTATCATTTATAACCCCCAAAATCCTCTACCCTTAATTTAATTTAAATCAAATTTCAAATGGATAAATTCCAAAGCTATTTAGGGCTAGATAGATCTCACTACTTCTTATATCCCCTTATCTTTCAGGAGTATATTTATGTACTTGCTCATGATCATGGTTTAAATGGATCGATTTTGTTGGAAAATGCAGGTTATGACAATAAATCCAGTTTACTAATTGTGAAACGTTTAATCATTCGAATGTATCAACAGAATCATTTTATTCTTTATGTTAATGATTCTAAACAGACTCCATTTTTGGGGCACAACAAGAGTTTTTATTCGCAAGTAATGTCAGAGGTTTCTTCAACCATTATGGAAATTCCATTGTCTCTGCGATTAATATCTTCCCTAGAAAGGAAAGGGGTAGTGAAATCCGATAATTTACGATCAATTCATTCAATATTTTCTTTTTTAGAGGACAACTTTTCACATTTAAATTATGTATTAGATATACTAATACCTTACCCAGCTCATCTGGAAATCTTGGTTCAGGCTCTTCGCTATTGGATAAAAGATGCTTCCTCTTTGCATTTATTAAGATTCTTTCTTCATGAGTGTCATAATTGGGATAGTATTATTACTTCAAATTCAAAGAAAGCCAGTTCTTTTTTTTCAAAAAGAAATCACAGACTATTCTTCTTCCTATATACTTCTTATGTATGTGAATATGAATCTGGCTTCCTCTTTCTCCGTAACCAATCTTCTCACTTACGATCAATATCTTCTGGAGCCCTTATTGAACGAATATATTTCTATGGAAAAATAGAGCATTTTGCAGAAGTCTTTGCCAGGGCTTTTCAAGTTAATTTATGGTTGTTCAAAGATTCTTTCATGCATTATGTTAGGTATCAAGGAAAAGCAATTCTTGCTTCAAAAGGGACGTTTCTTTTGATGACTAAATGGAAATATTACTTTGTCAATTTCTGGAAATCTTATTTTTACCTGTGGTCTCACCCAGGAAGGATTTATATAAAAATAAACCAATTATCCAACCATTCCCTTGACTTTCTGGGTTATCGTTCAAGTGTGCGGCTAAAGCCTTCAATGGTACGCGGTCAAATGCTAGAAAATACATTTTTAATCGATAATGCTATTAAGAAGTTTGATAGTATTGTTCCAATTATGCCTCTGGTTGG